ATATGAAATGCCTGAAAAAGGATTATTTTGATAGAATAATTTATATATATATTAATTATATTTTCATTTTTTATTAATATTAATAAAATAAAATATAAATCAATACAGTAAGCTATATTATAAGCTATTAGGTTCATACCCTAAAAATAGAATTTTATTTCTCTGTATTAAATAATAAATTAAATAATTTTTTTTTTATTACACTAAAATTTAAATTTGTTATATATAATAGAAATCATTCTATCTCTAAAAATTTCAAAATTTTTTATGCTTAATACATTAATATATATATAAAGAATTAAAAATTTAATTAATTATATTTTTATAAAATAAAAAAGTATTTTATAATACTTTAATTAATTATAATAGAAAAAAATTTATTTATAAATATTTTTATAATTAATTTAATAATTTTAATTAATTTTATTTCTTTAATATTAAATGATTTATTGTTATTATGATTTTTAATAGAAATTAGATCTTTCACATTAATTTCTTATTTTTTAATAAGAAAAATAAATAAAAAAATAATTTTTTTTTATTACTTAGTACAATTTTTATCTTCATCAATTTTATTAATTATAATTTTAATAATAAATTATTTTTCAATATATAATTTTTATAAATTTATATTATTAATTTCCTTATTTATTAAATTAAATATTCCACCTTTTCATTTTTGAATATTAATAATCATAAAATATTTAAATTGAATAAAAATTTTATTAGTTTTATATATTCAAAAAATTATTCCTTTTTATATTTTATCTTTTAATTTATTTAATTCTTATGTTTTTTGATTTTCCATTTTAATTTCATTAATTATTCCTCCTTTTAAATTATTAAATGAAAAAAATTTAAAAATTATTTTTTTTTTTTCTTCAATTAACCAATCAAGTTGATTAATTATTTTAATTCAAATAAAAAATTTAATTTGATTATTATATTTTTTTTTATATTCATTAATTATAATAATATCAATTTATATAATTAATATATTTAAAGTTTATTCAAATTTTAAATATATTAATAGATATTTATATAATTTATTATTTTTTATATTAATTTTAAATTTTTCTAGACTCCCCCCATTTATTTTTTTAATTTTTAAATGATTCAATGTATTTATTTTTTTAAAAATATTTAACTTTAATTTATTATTTTTTATATTAATAATAAATTCTTTAATTATAACATTTAATTATTTAAATATATGTTATATTATTTTATATAAAAAAATTTTTTATAATAAATTTATTTTATTTACTAATTTTAATATAAAATTACTTTTATATGTAATTATACTTTTATTATTTTTAATACTAATTATTATTATTATATAAAATTTTAAGTTAAATTTAATTAAACTATAAGCCTTCAAAGTTTAAAATTATAAGATTATAAAATTTTAATTAATTAAATAATTTTAAAGTTGCACTTTAATGTTTTTATTAAACTATAAAATTATTTTTTAATTTAATTATATAATTAAATTTTATTTAAATGTAATATTAGAAATTAATTTCATTTCTTAAATAAATTTACAATTTATTACTTAAATCAGACATAATATTTTTTTATTTAAATATTTATAAAATAAATAATTATTATGAATAAATGACTATATTCAACAAATCATAAAGATATTGGAATTTTATATTTTTTATTAGCTATTTGAGCTGGTTTATTGGGATCTTCAATAAGTATATTAATTCGTTTAGAATTAGGAACATGTAATTCAGTAATTTTAAATGATCAAATTTATAATTCTTTAGTTACTAGACATGCATTTATTATAATTTTCTTTATAGTTATACCATTTATAATTGGAGGATTTGGAAATTACTTAATTCCTTTAATATTAGGAGCTCCAGATATAGCATACCCACGTATAAATAATATAAGATTTTGACTTTTACCTCCTTCATTAATTTTATTATTATCAAGAAGATTAATTTATAGAGGAGTAGGAACAGGATGAACAGTGTATCCTCCTTTATCTAATAGTTTATATCATAATGGTTATTCAACAGATTTAGCAATTTTTTCATTACATATTGCTGGTATATCTTCAATTATAGGAGCAATTAATTTTATTTCAACAATTTTAAATATACATAATAAAAACTTATCTTTAGATAAAATTCCATTATTAGTTTGATCAATTTTAATTACAGCAATTTTACTTTTATTATCTTTACCAGTTTTAGCTGGAGCTATTACAATATTATTAACTGATCGAAATTTAAATACTTCTTTTTTTGATCCATCAGGAGGAGGAGATCCTATTTTATATCAACATTTATTTTGATTTTTTGGTCATCCAGAAGTTTATATTTTAATTTTACCTGGATTTGGAATAATTTCTCATATTATTATAAATGAAAGTGGAAAAAAGGAATCTTTTGGATCATTAGGAATAATTTATGCTATAATAGCAATTGGATTTTTAGGATTTATTGTATGAGCTCATCATATATTTACTATTGGAATAGATATTGATACACGAGCTTATTTTACTTCTGCAACTATAATTATTGCTATTCCTACAGGAATTAAAGTTTTCAGATGAATTTCAACTTTACATGGAATAAAAATTTCTTATAATCCTGCATTATGATGATCTATTGGTTTTATTTTTTTATTTACAATTGGAGGATTAACAGGCATTATATTATCCAATTCTTCAATTGATATTATTTTACATGATACTTATTATGTTGTTGGTCACTTTCATTATGTTCTTTCTATAGGAGCAGTATTTGCTATTATTGCTAGTTTTATTCATTGATTTCCTTTAATTAGAGGATTTTCATTAAATAACTTTTATTTAAACATTCAATTTTTAACAATATTTATTAGAGTTAATTTAACTTTTTTTCCTCAACATATATTAGGTTTAAGTGGTATACCTCGTCGATATTCTGATTATCCTGATTCATTTTTAAGATGAAATATTATTTCTTCAATTGGTTCTTTAATTTCAATTATTAGTATAATTTTATTAATTTTTATTATTTGAGAGGCTTTATCTTCTAAGCGTTATATTATTTCAATATTTTTTTTAAGGTCATCTTTAGAATGATTAATAATTTATCCTCCATTTAATCATAGATTTAATGAATTACCTTCTATCTAATATTAAAATACAAATTAATTAATTTATTTAATTTAAAAATTATAAATAATTTTTTTTATAGTATTTAATATGGCAGATTAAAGTGCATTAGATCTAAAATCTAAATTATAAAAATATATAATTTTTTATTAAAAATTAATACCTGATTATTAAGATTACAAAATTCTAATTCTCCAATTTATGATATAATAATTTTTTTTCATGATTTTACTATAATAATTATTATTTTTATTACATTAATGATTTTTTATATTTTAGTATCAATTATATTTAATAAATTAATTAATCGAAATTTACTTAATGGACATTTAATTGAATTAATCTGAACAATTATTCCCATATTTATTTTAATTTTTATTGCTATACCATCAATTAAAATTTTATATTTAACTGATGAAATTAATTCAACAAATTTGACTGTTAAAACTATTGGACATCAATGATATTGAAGATATGAGTATACAAATTTTTTTAATATTAATTTTGATTCTTATATAATTCAATTATCTGACTTAAAAATTAATGAATTTCGACTTTTAGATGTTGATAATCGTTGTGTTTTACCTTTTAATTATCCTATTCGAATTTTAACAACTTCTTTAGATGTTATTCATGCTTGAACAATTCCATCTTTAGGAATTAAAATAGATTCAACTCCAGGACGTTTGAATCAATCAATATTATTTATATATCGTCCTGGATTATTTTATGGACAATGTTCTGAAATTTGTGGCTTAAATCATAGTTTTATACCAATTGTAATTGAATCAACTAATTTTAAAAATTTTTTTTATTGAATTAAAGTATTTATTTCTTAATTAAATTAATAAAATTATTTCATTAAATGACTGAATAAAAGTATTGATTTTTTAAATCAAATTATAATAGATTATTTTATCTATTTTTAATGACTAAATTATTATTAATATAAAAAAAGAATTAGTTAATAAATACTTATAACATTAAATTGTCAATTTAAAATAATTACAATAAAAATATTCTTTTATTCCTCAAATAATACCCATAATATGATTATGAATTAATATTTTTATTTTTTTAATATTTTTCTCTGTAAGAATAAAATTAATATATTTTTTATTTATAAATTATAAAGATTCATTTAATTTAACTTATAATAATAAATTAAATGTATATATAATATGAAGATGAAAATGATAATAATAAATATTTTTAATATTTTTGACCCTTCAACAAGAATAAATTTTTCTTTAAATTGATTAAGATTAATAATTATTTTTTTTTTATTTTCTTATCAATATTGATTTATCCCTTCACGAAACAATTTTTTGTGAATTTATATTTTAAATTATTTATTTAAAGAATTTAAAATTTTATTAAAAACTTCATTATCTAATTTAATTATTTTTTTAACTTTATTTACTTATATTTTATTAAATAATTTTTTAGGACTTTTTCCTTATATTTTTACTGCATCAAGTCATATAAGATTTTGTTTAACATTATCTTTAAATTTATGAATGAGAATTATACTATATTTTTGATTAAATTTTTACAATTTAATATTTTGTCATTTAGTTCCTTCCTTTACTCCATTTTTTTTAATACCTTTTATAGTTTTAATTGAATTAATTAGATTAATAATTCGTCCTATCACATTATCTATTCGATTAACAGCTAATATAATTGCAGGTCACTTACTTTTATCATTATTAGGTTCTTCTGGAAATTTAATTAATTCTTATTATTTAATAATTATTATAATAAGAATTCAAATCTTATTATATATTTTAGAAATTTCTGTTTCTTTAATTCAAGCTTATGTATTTTCAATTTTAAGATTATTATATAGAAGAGAAATTTAAAAAAAAATTAAATATATGAATAAATTATCAATAAATTACCATCCATTTCATTTGGTCAGAGTAAGACCTTGACCAATTATTATTTCTTTTAGTTTATTAAATAATTTAATTATAACTATTAATTGATTTAATAAATTTAATTATTATTATTTAATTACATTTCCTTGTACAATTTTATGTTTATTACAATGATGACGTGATGTAATTCGTGAATCTACCTATCAAGGATGCCATACAATAATAGTTTATAAAGGATTACGAATAGGAATAATTTTATTTATTATTTCTGAAATTTTTTTTTTTTTATCTTTTTTTTGATGTTACTTTCATTCTTCATTATCTCCAACAATTGAAATTGGACAATTATGACCTCCTTTTGGAATTATCCCATTTAATCCTTATGATATTCCATTAATAAACACTATTATTTTAATTTCTTCAGGTTTAACAGTTACATGATCTCACCATTCTATAATTAATATAAATTTTAAAGAAAGATTTATTAGATTATTGATTAGAATCTTATTAGGTTTATATTTTACATCTTTACAAATATTTGAATATTTAGAATCTTATTTTTCTATTTCAGATTCTATTTATGGTTCAATTTTTTTTATTGCTACAGGTTTTCATGGAATTCATGTAATTATTGGAACATTATTTTTATCAATTTGTTTATATCGATTAAATAAGTTTGAATTTTCTTCAATTCATCATTTTGGATTTGAAGCAGCAATTTGATACTGACATTTTGTAGATATTGTATGATTATTTTTATATATTTCTATTTATTGATGAAGTTTTAATTAATTTTATTAAAAATTTTTATCTATATAGTATAATTATTATAATTAATTTCCAATTAAAAGATTTAAAAAAATTAATATAGATAAAAAATAATATTAAAATAATTAATAACAAATAAAAATATATAATAATTATATATAAATATATTAATATTTTTAATATATTAATTATATTTATTTTTTTTACATTTATTTCCATATCTTTAATATTATTAAATTTTTTTATTTCAAAAAAAATAATAAAAAATCGAGAAAAAAATTCTGTATTTGAATGTGGATTTGATCCAATATCAAATACTCGAATTCCCTTTAGAATTCAATTTTTTTTGATTAGATTAATATTTTTAATTTTTGATATTGAAATTTCTCTTTTAATTCCTTTAATTTTTTCAATATTAATTTTTAACATTTATATAATATATTCTATATATTTATTCATAATTATTTTATTAGTTAGTCTTTATTTTGAATATTCGGAAAATATATTAGAATGAAAAAAATAATAATTTAATATATATTATATAATAAAGGATATTAGTTAATAAAATTATTTAATAATATTTAATTTGCTTTTAAAAGTAACTTAAAAAAAGTATATCTTATAAAATAATATATTATATATTAAATTCTTTCAAAAAATTTAATTTCGACTTAAATAAAGATTATTTTATTAATCAAAGAATACTTCTAATAAAATAATTAATAGAAACCAAATTAGAGGTAAATTATTGTTAATAATTATATTGAATATAATATTAATATTCCTGTTAGAAATATTTTATACATTTGAATTTCTAACTCAAATTTTAGTGATTTTATTATCATTATATTTCTCCATAATTTTATATAGTTTAATTTTATAAAACATTATATTTTCATTATAAAAATAATAATAAAAAATAATTATTTATAAATAAAAAAAATTATTAATATATTTAATTTAGTATTTAAAAATTAAATTAATTTTCTTTATATCTTCAATATAATACTTTAATATTTATAAGCTATTTAAATTTATATATAAATAAAAATAATAATAAAAATAAATCAATATAAAATTATAAAAATTTTATAATTATAATTTAAAAAATAATTTTTATAATTAAAATATATTTGTAAAATCATTTTTGTTCTATAAAATTCTATTCAAATTTTATCGTAATAAAAAAATTTAGATTTTAATTTTAATATAATATTAATTAATCTTTTAATAAAAAAATTTAAAAATCACATTGTTCTAAAACATAGTCTTAAATAATATAAATTTATATAATTAAGTAATTTTATTAATATAAATAAAAATAAACTTAATATTATAAAATAAATTGTTATTATTTTAATATTTAAATTTAATATAATAAAGTTATCAAAAAAAAATAATCAATTTAATATGGATCCATTTAAAATACTTAAAATTATTAAAGTAATTATAGAATTTCTAGAAATATTATTTTCATAAATATAATTCAATCTTAATAAATTTATTTCTTTAAATGATATATAATAAATTAATCGTAAAGAATAAATTAATGTAAATATTAATGAAATTAAAGATATTAATAATATTATTACATTAATTTTATTAAAATATAATATTTCTATAATTAGATCTTTTGAGTAAAATCCAGATATAAAAGGAAATCCACATAATGCAAACAAAGTAATTTGAAATCTTATTATTGTTAATGGAATAAATTCTCTTAAATTGCCTATTAATCGAATATCTTGATTATTATTAGTTAAATGGATAATATTGCCCACTCTTATAAATAATAAAGACTTAAAAATTGCATGAATTAAAAGATGATAAAATGATAATATAAATAAATTTATTCTTAAAGTTATGATTATAAATCCTAATTGTCTTAATGTTGATAAGGCAATAATTTTTTTTAAATCATATTCAAAATTTGCTATTAAACCTGATATAAATATTGTTAAAATAGAAATAAATAATAAAAAATTTATTATATTATCATTTATTCTTATATATTTTCTAAAACGAATCATTAAATAAACTCCAGCTGTAACTAAAGTTGATGAATGAACTAAAGCTGAAATAGGAGTTGGGGCAGCCATTGCTAAAGGTAACCAGTAAGAAAATGGTATTTGTGCACTTTTTGTTATTCTTGCAAGAATAATTAAAAATAATAAAATTTTTAATTCTATTAATTTATTTAACATAAAAAAATTTCATCTTCCATAAGTTATTATTAAACCAATACTTATTAAAATAAAAATATCTCCAATTCGATTGATTAAAACAGTTATTATACCAGAATTATAAGAAGAATAATTTTGATAAAAAATTACTAAACAAAATGAAATTAATCCTAATCCATCTCACCCAAATATAATTCTAATTAAATTAGGGCTAATAATTATTAAAATTATAGAAAAAACAAATAATAACAATAAATAAAAAAATCGATTTAAAAATTTATTATTTTCTATATAAATTTTTCTATAAATTAAAATAAAAAATGAAATTAATATTACAACTCTAATAAATAAAAATCTAATTCAATCTATAAAAATTAAAAATTCAATATTAATTCTATTTATTCTTATAATTAATCACTCTAAAATTAATCTTTGATTATTGAAATAAAAATACAATCTAAATATAATAAAAGTTAAATTTAAAATAAATATATAAATTAATAATAATATTAATATTATAATATAAGATAAAAATTTATATTTTTAACTCCACAAATTAATGTTTTCGAATTCTAAACTACTTATATTTTTTTAAAATAAATTTATATTAAATAATATAATTAAAAGTGGAAAATAATGAAAAATTATAACAATAAATTCTTTAAAATTTCCTCTATTAAATTTATTTATAATTCTTAATTCTCCATGTTGAATATATCTAAATAAATATAAAGAATAAATTCTACTAAAAAAATTAATAAAAATTAAAAAAAAAATAAAATTAATCCTTCAATTAATTAAAACTCTTAATAATATGATTTCTCTAAAAAATCTAAAAGATAAGGGAAAAGAAAAATTTGAAGAACATAGTATAAATCATCAAATAGAAAATGATGGTAAAATATTAATTATTCCTTTATTAAATATCATTAAACGCCTTGAAGATCGATAATAATATAAATTTACTATATAAAATAATCCAGAAGAACATAATCCATGAGAAATTATAATTAAATAAGTTCTAAAAAATCTTATTTTTCTTAATGTTAATAATCTTGCTAATATTAAATTTATATGAACAATAGAAGAATAAGCAACTATTCTTTTTATATCAATTTGAACAAAACAAATTAATCTAATAATTAAACTTCCAATTAATCTAATTCTAATAATAAAGTTATTATATTTAATTATTCTTTTTAAAAAAATTATTATAATTCGTATTAATCCATATCTTCCTAATTTTAATAGAATAGCTGCTAAAATTATTGATCCATAAACTGGAGCTTCAACATGAGCTTTGGGGAGTCAAATATGAAATAAATAAATTGGAAGTTTAATTAAAAATGCTCCAATAATAATTATGTACCTTCAAAAACTTAAATTTATTTTATTTTTTAATAATAATAAAGAAAAATCTAAATTATAATTATTTAAATAAATTATTATAATATAAATTAATAAAGGTAAAGAAATTAGTAATGTGTATATTAATATATAAAAAGCAGCTCCTATGCGCTCAGGATTATACCCTCAATAAATAATAATCATAAAAATTGGAATTAACCTTAATTCAAAAAAAAAATAAAATATTAATAAATTTTTTATTGAAAAAAATATAAATAAAATAATTAATATAATAATAAATATAAAAATTTTTAATCTTTCAAAATTATTTAATCTTATTAATATTAATCTAATAATTCAAATTCTTAATAAAATTAATAAAAATGAATAATTATCAATTACTATATATATACTTATTAAATAAAAATTTTCTATAAAATAGTAATTTATTATAAATATAATATTTAAAATATATAATATATTAAAATAAAATGAATTAATTTTATTTTTTTTTAATATAAATAATATAAAAAATAATATAAATAAAAATTTCATCATAAAAAATAATTAATTAAAAAAATTTAAATAAATTAATTGAATTATATAATTCATTTCCGTATGATCGAATTCTAATAATTAAAATTATTAAACCTAAAATTCTTTCACAAACTCTAAAAATTAAAAAATAAATTAAATAAATTTCTATCTTTAAATTTATTAAAATTATTAACAATAATAAAGAATTTAATATAATAATTAATTCTAAAATTATTAAAATTATTAATATATATTTAAATATTATTATTACTAATAATAAACATAAAATTGACAAATTAAAAATTATATAAATATCATTAAAAATATATAAAATTATATAAAAATATATTTATTTTATATAAAGTTTAATAGTTTAATTATTTAAAAACATTAATTTTGTAAATTAATAATATATATATATTTATTTTATATTTAAACTATAAATAAAAATCAAAAAAAATTATTTAAATAAATTACCTTTAATCTCCAAAATTAATATTCTTTAATAATGAACTATTTTTTGAAATTAATAAATTTTTATGACAAAAATAATTAATTTAACTTTAATAATATTTTGAATTATTATATTTATCTTGATTTTTATTATTTTAATAAAAACCATTCATCCAATAATATTAATAATAATTATAATTTTTTCAAATTTAATAATTTGTATAATTATATCAATTTGAAAAAACAATTTTATTTTTTCTATTTTATTATTTTTAATAATAATTAGTGGTTTAATAATTATTTTTATATATTTTTCAAGATTAATTTCAAATGAACAAATTTATATAAAATTTAATTTTAATATTTTAATTATTTTACTTATAAATTTATTAATAATTATAAATAATTTAAATTTTAATAATATATTTTTTTTACAAATAATATTAAATAAAATATACATAGAATCAAATTCATTTTCAAGAATTTTTTTAAATAAATTTAATGATATCTTAAATTTATATATTTATCCATTAAATAACATAACAATTATATGTATATTTTTTATTTTAATGGTATTTATTTCAATTATTAAAATTAATTTATCTACCCATTCATTTTCTATACGAAAAATTAATTAAGATTTTATTAATTTATTTAAATAAATTTAAAATATTATTATTATGATCAAACAAGTAAAATCTTTTTTAAATTTACCTATACCTGTTAATATTAGATATATGTGAAATTTTGGATCATTGCTTGGTTTATTTTTATTTGTCCAAATTATAAGTGGATTTTTTCTTTCAATACATTACTGTCCTAATATTAATTTTGCTTTTTTTAGAATTATTCATATTATACAGAATGTAAAAATAGGTTGATTAATACATAATATTCATATAAATGGTGCCTCTTTATTTTTTATTTTTATGTATATACATATTAGTCGAGGAATATTTTATCAATCATACAATATATTATCTTATACTTGAATAACAGGAATTTCAATTTTGTTAATCTCCATAGCTACAGCTTTTTTAGGGTATGTATTACCTTGAGGTCAAATATCTTTTTGAGGTGCAACAGTTATTACAAATTTAATTTCTACGATTCCATATATTGGAATTAATGTAGTTCAATGAATTTGAGGAGGATTTTCTATCAATAATTCAACTTTAAATCGTTTTTTTTCATTACATTTTATTTTACCATTTATCATTATAATAATAATTATTTTACATTTATACTTTCTTCATGAAAAAGGTTCTTCAAATCCATTAGGAACAAATAGAAATTTATATAAAATTCCTTTTAATATATATTTTATTATTAAAGATTTATTAGGATTTAATTTGATTATTTTATTTTTCATAATTATAATCTTAGAATATCCATATAATTTAAGTGATCCAGATAACTTTATTCCAGCTAATCCAATAGTAACTCCCATTCATATTCAACCGGAATGATATTTTTTATTTGCATATGCAATTTTACGTTCAATTCCAAATAAACTTGGAGGAGTTATTGCTTTATTAATATCAATTTTAATTTTTTATATTTTAATTATTATTAATTTTATTAAAATAAGATCTTTAAATTTTTATTTTCCAAATCAAATTTTGTATTGATTTTTTTTAAATAATTGTATTATTTTAACTTGATTAGGATCTCAACCTATTGAATATCCTTACATAAGTTTAAGTCAATTATTTTCTTTTTTTTATTTTCTTTATTTTTTTATTAATGTAACTTTAATAATTTTTTGAGAAAAAATTATTTTTATAAATAACATATAAATAGAAATTATATAATAATTAAATATTTTTAAAAAGTTTATTATTCATTTAAGGAAATATGTTTTGAAAACATATAAAAGAAATTAAAATTTCTATAAACTTTATTAATTTTTTAATAAAAAAAATTCTTTAAATATAAAAAAATACAATAAATAATTTAAAATTATTGGCAAAATAATTTTTCAACATAAATATATTAATTCATCGTATCGTATACGAGGCAAAATCCCTCGTATAAAAATAATTGATATAATAATTAAATTTATTAATAAAAATTGTATATAAATTCTTGATCTTCCTAAATATAAATACATTAATAAATAAGATATAAAAATAATTATCCCATATTCTGATAAAAAAATTAAAGCAAAGGACCCACTAAAAAATTCTACATTAAATCCTGAAACTAATTCCGATTCTCCTTCAATGAAATCTATAGGTCTTCGATTTAATTCAGATAAAATTCTAATAAAAAAAATAATTATTAAAGGAAACAATATTCAAAAAAATCATAAATATTTTTGTCATTTAATTAAATCTATTAAAGAATATCTTTCTCTTAAAATTATTTGAATCAATAAAATTATAATAAATCTGACTTCATAAGATAAAACTTGAGCAACAGATCGAATAGCTCCAATTATTGAATATAGAGAATTTGATGCTCAGCCTATTAATATAATTATATATCTATTTATACTTAAAATTAAAATAATTATTAAAATTGAATAATTAATATAAAATAAATTTAAATAAAAATTATAATTTATTCAAATAAATAATAATAAAACTATCCTTATAATAGGTCTTAAATAATATAAAATAAAATTTGATTTAATAATTATAATTAATTCTTTAGAAAATAATTTCAATGCTTCTCTAAAAGGTTGAAAAATTCCTAAAAATCCCACTTTATTGGGTCCTTTACGATTTTGAATATATCTTAAAATTTTTCGTTCTAATAATGTTAAAAAAGCAATACCGATAAAAACAATTAAAATTAAAACAATTAAAGAAATAAAATTTATAAATATATTAACTATATAATTTTTTATTTTTACTTATATTTTATTAATATATTTTTAAATTCTAAATTTAATACACTATTCTGTCAAAGTAAATTTCTTCATATAATTAATTATATTCATTAATATTTTAAAAATTATTTTATTTATAAAGTCCTTTCGTACAAATATAAATTATATTTTTTATAGATAGAAACCGATCTGGCTCACACCGATCTGAACTCAAATCATGTAAGATTTAAATAGTCGAACAGACTAAATACTTTAAAATTCTACTTTTAAATTTTATCTTAATTCAACATCGAGGTCACAAATATTTTTTTATATATGATCTACAAAAAAATTTTATGCTGTTATCCCTAAGGTAATTAATTTTTATTTAAATAAATAATTATTAATTTTTTAAAATACATTAATTTATGGTTTATTATATTTAAAGTTTAATAAATTTAAAAATCCTCCCAATTAAATAATATAAAAATAATTATATTATATTAATAATATTATAAAATTCTATAGGGTCTTCTCGTCCCATAAATTTATTTAAGTTTTTTAACTTAATTAAAAAATTAAATTTTTAAAATTAAGAAAGTTTAAATTTCATTAATTCATTCATTCTAGTTTTTAATTAAAAAACAATTGATTATGCTACCTTTGTACAGTCAATTTACTGCAGCTATTTAATTAAATCATTGAGCAGAATATATTTTAAATTATTTTCTTAAAACGATGTTTTTGTTAAACAGGTGAATTTAATTAATTTGCCGAATTCCTAAATATCATATATTATATATTAATTTATTTATTATATTTATTATTTTACTAATTTTATCATTATTAATTAAATAGTTTTATTATTTTTATTATTTTTTTATTTAATTAAAAACATTAACAATTTTAAATTTTATATATATAATTAATAAATTATAAAATTTTTTATTTAAATTTCAAATTTTTAGAATATTATTTTATTTATATTAATAAGTTATTTTTATAATATAAATATATAGTTAATCCCATATATTTTTTTTATAATAATTATATTAATTTAATAAAATAAATTAATAATTTTTTATAATACTTTAATAAAATTATTATAATTAAATTTAATTTAATTCAAAAAAAATTAGATATCTTTTAAAATGTATAAATTTTTTTTTCTATAAATAAATTAAAAATAAAATTGTAATTTTAATATTTATAAATTCATAGCTCTTTAAATATCGAAATATTAATTATTTTTTAATTTTTTTTTAATAAACCCTGATACAAAAGGTACAATTAATAAAATTTTATAATTAAATTTTTATTAATTTCATTCACATTACTAATTTAAATTTTAATAATTATTTAAAATTAATTATTAACTTTAAAATTTAAAAATAATTTTATTTAAATTTATTTAATATAAATTACAAAATAAAAATTTAAATTAAAATAAAAAAATTTTATTTTAAATAAAAAATAATATTTATTTATTAAAAATAAATTTATATCATAATTTTTTTTTCTAATTACACTTTCCAGTACATTTACTTTGTTACGACTTTTTTTAAAATTAATTTAAAAATGACGGGCAATTTGTAGTAATTTAAAATTTTTATTCAAATTATATATTTTTATATTTTTACTTTTAAATTCAATTAATTATTAAATATTAAAATTTAAATTATTTAATATTTTTTATATTGTAACTAATAAAATTCTTACTAATTCTATATTTTGATTTGAATAATTTTTTTTTTAAAATTTTTAATTATAACTTTTTTAAAATAATTTTGTTACAACAATATATAAAAATTTAAGTAAGTTTATCCATTCGTGGATTATCAAATTAAAATACAAGTTCCTTTAAAATTTTTAAATTCCCCCAATTCTTTTTATTTTAATGATTTTACATTTAATACATAAATTTTTTTCTTTTAAATTTTATAATAGGGTATCTAATCCTAATTTATATTTAAATTTTTTTTATATTACATCAAACTATTTAAATAATTTAAAAAATTAAATATTTCACCATATAATTTTTTTTTTATTTAAAATTACATTAAAATATAAAATTATATTTTATTTTTAATTAATTTATATATAAAGTTTAACCGCAATTGCTGGCACTATATTTATTTATATTAAATTAATTTTCTATTAATTATACTCATATAATTTTTATTAATTCAAATAATATGTATACTCATTAATTATTTAAATATTAAATTTTCATTATTATTATTAAATTAATTAATTAATTTTTAAACAAAAATTAAATTTTTTTTTAAAATTATTATATAAATTTTTTAATTAATAAATTTTTTTATTGTAAATAAAATGTTTTACTTTAAACTAAAAATTT